TACAGATTATGATCTAATTAATTAAAATACCTCTTAAAATCATTCTTTTATTAAAATAATATAGAAAGATCCCTCTCAGGAGGGAGAGGTTCCGACAACTTTAAAATTATCCTAAAAGATAAAATTTCTAAATGTCTATTTTTTAAGAAAAAGAAAAAAAAAATAGAATAATAAGGTGCCTGATAAAAGGATTATTTTGATAGAATAAAACATGTATAAAGAAATACCCTTATTACACTTTTTAGATTTAAACTAAATCCTAAGAAATCAAAATTCTTCGTGCATCATACACTAAAGCGTAAAAAGATAAGCTAATTAAGCTATCAGGTTCATACCCTGAGAATAGAAGTTATAATCTTCTTCTTTTTAATTTTAAATTATAGAAAGATTATATTTTTTATAATTATAATTTTAGGAACCACCTTAACCATAAGAGCCGAGACTTGACTAGGAATGTGAATGGGATTAGAACTTAATATAGTTTCTTTCATCCCCCTTATTTATAGGGAAAAAATAAAGACAACACATGAAAGTTGTATAATTTATTTTCTAATTCAAAGCATAGGATCTATTATTATACTATTTTCAATTCTAATTAACCCCTCTCTCATAAACTCCCCCTATGTGGGAGAGGAGGTATTTAGAATTGTTATTAGTATAAGTATGTTAATCAAAATAGGTGCTCCGCCATTTCATTTCTGATTTCCAGAAATTGCAGAAAAGATGACATGACCATCATGCTTCCTATTAATGACCTGGCAGAAGATTGCACCAATATATATTCTCTCATGTGTAATTGATACAAGACAATACCTAATTTACCTTATAATTCCAATTATAGTACTGACAGGTTCAATCGGGGGATTGAATCAAACCTCTATTCGTAAAATTATAAGATATTCATCAATAGACCATATTGGATGAATAATTATATGTATAAAATTCTATAACACTATATGAATATTCTATTTCACTATCTATTCAATAATTTTAGGAAGAATTATCCTGACATTCTGAATTCATTCATCTTTTTATATTAATCAATATTCATCTAAAAGACTCTCCTTTACAGAAAAAATTTCAATTATTGTCCTATTCCTTAGATTAGGGGGACTACCTCCATTCTTGGGATTCTTACCAAAATTTATTGTAATTCAATTAATAATTGTCTCTGAATCCTACGGAATGGCTGTAATTTTAGTTATTACAACTTTAATTACCCTATTTTATTACCTTCGATTAATCAGCTCAATCCTATTAATTAATACATCCACCGTCAAATGAGCCTCTCAAGAGAGAATAAATAATGCGCCTATATCCTTAATTATAGCAGTAAACTTGTTATTTCCCGTAATTGCAATATTTTGATTATAAAGCTTTAAGTTAAGAAAACTATTAACCTTCAAAGTTAAAATTATAAAGATTTTATAAGCTTTAGTATAATTATACTACTTCAGAATTGCAGTCTGATGTCATAATTGTATTGACTATAAAGCCTGACCTTTAATCCCCTCCCCTTTAGGATTAAATGGTAAAGGGTTTATAAAACCATAAATAGATTTACAATCTACCGCCTATTCTCAGCCACTTCACCTACAACCATTATGAATAAATGAATTTATTCCACTAACCATAAAGATATTGGAACTCTTTACTTTCTACTGGGTTCCTGAGCAGGAGTTGTAGGGACTTCGCTGAGATGAATAATTCGTATTGAATTGGGAACACCAGGTACATTTATTGGAAATGATCAAATTTATAACGTGTTCGTTACTGCCCATGCTTTCATTATAATTTTCTTCATAGTTATACCTATTATAATTGGGGGTTTCGGTAACTGATTAGTGCCATTAATAATTGGAGCCCCTGACATGGCATTTCCACGAATAAATAATATAAGATTTTGACTTCTACCCCCATCCCTTACCTTACTACTAGTAAGTAGTATTGCAGAAGGGGGGGCGGGAACAGGATGAACTGTGTATCCCCCATTATCTAGAAATATAGCTCATAGAGGAGCATCCGTTGACTTAGCCATCTTCTCATTACATTTAGCAGGTGTATCGTCAATTTTAGGAGCAGTAAACTTTATTTCAACTATCATTAATATACGACCCGTGGGTATATCTCCTGAACGAATTCCCTTATTTGTATGATCAGTAGCAATTACTGCACTTCTTCTCCTTCTCTCACTCCCAGTATTAGCCGGAGCAATTACCATACTACTAACGGATCGAAATTTTAATACTTCATTCTTTGATCCCTCAGGTGGTGGAGATCCAATCCTGTATCAACATTTATTCTGATTTTTTGGACATCCAGAAGTGTACATTTTGATTCTTCCAGGATTTGGCCTAATTTCCCATATTATTTCTATAGAAACAGGTAAAAATGAAGCATTCGGATCATTAGGAATAATTTATGCAATGATAACTATTGGATTATTAGGATTCATTGTTTGAGCACATCATATATTCACTGTAGGTATAGATGTCGATACACGAGCATACTTCACATCAGCAACCATAATCATTGCTGTACCCACAGGTATTAAAATCTTCAGATGATTGGCAACCCTTCACGGAAGAAAAAATCTTAATTCCCCTAGACTAATATGAGCCTTAGGTTTCATTTTTCTATTCACCATTGGTGGGCTAACTGGAGTAGTGTTAGCAAACTCAAGTATTGATATTACCCTACACGATACATACTATGTTGTAGCACACTTCCATTATGTACTTTCTATAGGAGCAGTATTTGCCATTATAGGAAGATTTATTCAATGATATCCGCTATTTACAGGAATAACTATAAACCCTTCATGGCTAAAAACTCAATTCCTCACAATATTCGTAGGAGTTAATATAACATTCTTCCCTCAACACTTCTTAGGATTAAGAGGCATGCCCCGACGATATTCAGACTACCCTGATAGATACACATGCTGAAATATTATTTCTTCTCTGGGAAGAACTATTTCATTAATTGGAATTATGCTATTTATCTATATTATTTGAGAAAGTATAGTATCAAAGCGGCAAGTAATCGTTGCTAAGCAAACATCATCCAACATTGAATGAATGCAAAAATATCCTCCTGCAGAACATTCCTACTCAGAGTTACCTTTAGTCTGCTCATCTTAATGTGGCAGATTAGTGCGATGAATTTAAGCTTCATTTATAAAGATTTATCTTTCATTAAGAATAGCAACATGAGGTAGAATTGATCTTCAAGACGCTAACTCACCTATAATAGAACAACTTTCATTTTTTCACGATCACACCCTAATAATTTTAACTATAATCTCAATCTTAGTAGGATATATGTTATTAACTATAGTTACAACAAAACTAACAGACCGGTTCCTACTAGAAGAACATACCATCGAAACTGTATGAACTATTCTACCAGCGATTACATTAATCTTCATTGCATTGCCATCAATTCGAATTCTATACATAATAGACGAATCAATTAATTCAGTAATAACAATTAAAACAATTGGACATCAATGATATTGAAGATACGAATATTCAGACTTTATTAGTGCAGAGTTTGATTCGTACATAATTCCATCTAAGGAATTAGACGAAAACGGATTCCGATTACTAGACGTAGACAATCGAGTTGTCTTACCTATAGATGCCCAAATTCGAATTCTAGTTACATCAGCTGATGTAATTCATTCTTGAACAATTCCAAGAATTGGTGTAAAGGTGGATGGAACACCGGGACGTTTAAATCAAGCTAACTTCTTACTTAATCGACCAGGATTAATGTTTGGGCAATGCTCCGAAATCTGCGGAGCAAATCATAGATTTATGCCCATTGTACTGGAAAGAGTCGAAGTTAATCAATTCGCTGAATGACTAAAAAAGAATTACAATTCATTAAGTGGCTGAAAGTAAGCATTGGTCTCTTAAACCAAATTATGGTATCTACAAATACCCTTAATGGCCAAAAAGTTAGTTTAAAAAAAACATTAGCTTGTCAAGCTAAAATTATTAATCATAATACTTTTTAATACCTCAGATAGCACCTATTTGATGAACAACCTTATTCATCATATTTAATATAGCATTTATTACAATAATAGTATCTATTTACTTTCAAATTGAAAACCTGCCTACCCTTAAAAAGCAAATAACAAGCGAAAGCAAAAAGTTTAATTGAAAATGATAAGAAACGTGTTTTCAACATTTGATCCAGCCACATCAATAAACTTATCTTTCAATTGAATAAGATCAATTATTGTATTCATAATCCCAAGAACATTTTGACTCATTCCCTCCCGATACAATATAATTACAAAAATCCTATATTCAAAGCTACACGCAGAATTCACGGCAATCCTGGGAAACAGAAATAAAGCATTTTCAATTGTATTTATCTCTTTATTTACATTTATTCTAATAAATAATTCAATTGGGCTACTCCCGTATGTATTTACAAGCTCGTCACACCTTACATTCACATTAGCATTAGCCCTGCCTGTATGAATTTCAATTATAATCTTTGGGTGAATTAATCATACACAACATATATTTAGACATTTAGTCCCAGAAGGAACACCGGGCATACTTATACCTTTTATAGTTTGTATTGAGACAATTAGAAATTTGACTCGCCCAATTTCCCTGTCTGTTCGATTAATAGCAAACATAGTTGCAGGACACTTATTCATATGTATACTAGGAAATTATATTGTAGAATCAAGATATACTATCTTCCCCATAGTTATAATAGTCGAAATTTTTCTAACTCTCTATGAAGCTGCAGTAGCTTTAATTCAAGCCTATGTATTCTCAATACTTAGAGCATTATACACTAAGGAGGTGACTTATGCAAACACACAACCACCCATACCATTTAGTAGACCCTAGACCCTGACCTTTAACAGGCTCAATCGGAGCAATAACCCTTACATCAGGAATAGTTATATGATTCCATAAGAATGACATATCATTATACTTCCTAGGAGTAGCAATTTTAATTCTTACTATAATTCAATGATGACGAGATGTTACTCGAGAGGGGACGTACCAGGGAAAGCATACCCTAGCAGTTACTAAGGGATTGAAACTAGGAATAATTCTATTCATCATTTCAGAAGTATTCTTCTTTGTATCATTCTTTTGAGGATTCTTCCACAGAAGACTTAACCCAGCAATCGAAATTAGATCCTGACCCCCAAAGGGAATCCTAACATTTAATCCAATACACGTACCTCTACTAAATACCATGGTATTGCTGTGTTCAGGAATAACAGTAACTTGGGCCCACCACAGATTAATGGAAAAAAATTTTACCCAAACTAAAAATGCCTTGCTAATTACAATTCTTCTCGGGTTATACTTTACCATTTTGCAAGCTTACGAATATTACGAAGCCAGATTCACCATCAGAGACTCAGTATTCGGATCATGCTTCTTTATAAGAACAGGGTTCCATGGAATTCATGTAATCATTGGGACTACATTTCTCTCAGTATGCTTAATACGACACATATTATACCACTTTAGAAGTAAGCACCACTTTGGATTCGAGGCAGCAGCATGATACTGACATTTTGTAGATGTAGTGTGACTATTTCTATATATCTCTATCTACTGATGAGGTAGTTATCCTTTTAGTATAAAAGTATATTTAACTTCCAATTAAAAGGCCCAAACATTTGGAAAGGATAATCTTAATAGTTATACTATCAATTACCGCAGTAATAGCAATTTCCGCAGGATTAATTTTATTATGCACCATCATTTCCAAAAAGTCAATAATAGACCGAGAAAAAATATCACCATTTGAATGTGGATTTGATCCCAAAAGAAGATCACGAATACCATTTTCAATTCAATTCTTCCTTCTTGCTGTCCTATTTTTAATCTTTGATATCGAAATCGTAATCATCCTGCCAATAATTATCGTTTTAAAAAAAAGAATCTTAAAAATTTGATTCCTAACAGTCAGAGCATTCATTATCATTTTACTATTCGGGTTATACCATGAATGAAAGAACGGAGTCCTAGAATGAGCTAAATAAGGGGTTGTAGTTAATAATAACATTTAATTTGCAATTAAAAGGTACTTTTTAAGTCTTCCTCACATAAAGTAGTGAAGTAATAATTACGTTTAGTTTCGACCTAAAATTAGGGTAATTACCCCTTACTTAATTAACTGAAGCCAAAAAGAGGCATCTCATTGTTAATGAGATTATTGATTTACAAATCCAGTTAAAAGGGAGAGGTGTTGCCTAAAAGAAGCTGCTAACTATCTTTTAAAGCGGTTAAATTCCGTTTCTCCCTTAATTCATATAGTTTAATTAAAACACTTCATTTTCAATGAAGAAATGAATTTAAATTCTATGAATACGTTCAAGGGGACCAAGTCCCTTCATAATAGCTTCAATATTACGCTTTAAATAAGCTACCTAAACTAAAGTAAAGAAATCAAAAAAATAAAAATAAAAATTAACATAAAAACCTTAACATTATTATATTGATACCAATTTAAAAGTTTTCTCAAAACAGATAGATAAGAAATAGAACCTCTAGAAACTAAATGCTCGCCCCAACCCGAATCCATAACTCTATCATAACTCTTAGATAAAAGAAAGAACCCCCTATATAACATATAAGTTCTATATATAGGTATAAATCACATAGAACCCGAAAAATAGGAAAAATTATAAAAACGAAGAAAAAAGAAAGAATTAAATAAATCAACCATTGACAATTCATAACCCAATCAACCGCCTAATAAAACAAAAATTAAAGGAAGAAGCTTTAAGTATAAAGGAAACAAAATTAAAGTAGGACATCTAAAAAGTAACCAACTTAAAATTCTACCCCCCATAATAGCCAAAAACGAAAGTAAAATCATGGACTTTATTATAATACCATCCTCAAAATAACTTTGAGAAACATAAGAATTTATATTATATGAAAGACAAAAATACACTAAACGAGTTCTGTAGGAAACGGTTAAACCTACAGAAACAAAAAAAATAAAGAAAATAAACATATTATAATATGAATGAGAAACCATTTCTGCAATAATATCCTTAGAATAAAACCCTGACATAAAGGGCAGGCCACATAGAGAAAAGTTTGAAATACAAAAACAAGAACATGTAAAAGGCAAGTGATTAATTATTACACCTATATGACGAATATCCTGAGAATCTCTTATACAATGAATTATTAATCCAGCACATAAAAATAATAATGCCTTAAAAAAAGCGTGAGTCAATAAATGAAAATAAGCTAAAACTGGATAACCAATGAACAAAATGGATATTATTAATCCTAATTGACTTAAAGTTGAAAGAGCAATAATTTTCTTGAGATCATACTCAAAATTAGCGCCAAGGCCCGCCATAAATATAGTCATTACAGATAATAATAAAAAAAAGGAACAATCAATTGACTTTAATAAATCAGAAAAACGAATTAATAAATATACACCTGCTGTAACCAGGGTAGAAGAATGAACTAGGGCTGAGACGGGAGTAGGTGCTGCCATAGCAGCAGGTAATCAAGAAGAAAAAGGAATTTGAGCACTCTTAGTAAAACCCGCAAGAATAATTAATAAAATTAAATAAGAAGTCCATTTATCATTCCAAGAATTTACATAATAAATATAATGCCAACTACCAAAATTCATTATTCAAGCAATAGCTAAAAGAATAGCAACATCCCCAATTCGATTAGTTAACACAGTTAATATTCCTGCAGAATAAGACTTAAAATTTTGAAAATAAATAACTAAACAATAAGAAACTAAACCTAAGCCATCCCACCCAATAAGAATTCTCATAAGATTAGGACTAACAATTATTATTATTATAGATATCACAAACATAATAACTAAAAAGTAAAAGCGCCCCTTATTAATATCAGAGCCCATATAACTCTCTCTATAATAAATTACTATAGAAGAAATAATAAATACACAACCAAGAAAAATTAAAGAAATTCAATCAAAAATAAAAGTCATTATAATAGAACAACTATTAAGACTTAAAATTTCTCAATCAAGAAAAAGAGTGTAATCCAAAGTCAAAAAATTAACTCCAATGAAAAAAATTAAAAAACCTCTAATTAATAAAAAAAAGGAACCCAAAATATATAAAGAACCTGAAATGACCTAAAGTAATAAAATTACACCCACAACTCCACAAATTGTTATTCTGATTAAACTATTTAGATAAATACAAAAGTCAAAAAGGTCACACTTTAAAATCAAAATATTTAAAGGAATAATATGAAGGAAAATTAAAATATACTCACGACAAGTATTAAAGCCAAAGACCCTAAGTCCAGCATAAAAAAGACCATGCTGAGTATATGAATATAAAAAAATACTATAACAGCATCTTAAAAAAGATGAAAGACCTAAAAATAATAAACTTAAAGTTCTTCAACTTATTACTCTATTTATTAACATTACCTCTCCTACCAAATTCAATGATGTGGGAGAAGCCATATTATTAGCTCTTAAAATGAATCAAAATAAAGATATAGAAGGTATAAATACAATAAGCCCCTTATTAATATAAAATCTACGACTATGAGTTTTCTCATAAATAATATTAGCTAAACAAAATAAACCAGATGAACAGAGACCATGACCAATTATCAATATCAGGGCCCCTCTATACCCCCAAGAATCCAAGGTTATGATGCCACATAAAACTAACCCTATGTGGGCCACAGAAGAATAAGCAATTAAAGATTTAATATCAGTCTGATACATACACAAAACTCCAACCAAAACTATCCCATATAAACTTAAACTGATAAAAATACAATTATAATTAATAGAATATTCATACATAAAATATAAAACACGCATTAAACCATAACCCCCTAACTTTAATAAAACACCCGCCAAAATTATAGAACCTGAAATAGGGGCTTCAACGTGAGCCTTGGGAAGCCAGAAATGAACAAAAATTATAGGCATCTTAACCAAAAAAGCCGTAATTAATGCAATATAAGTATAAAAATTTACCTCTAAATTAATTAAAAAGTAAAATAAGGTATTTGACACATTATCAATATATATGATTGATAATAATAATGGCATGGAAGCCACCAAAGTATAAAACAAAAAACAATACCCGGCATTCAAACGCTCAGGTTGATATCCCCATCCAAAAATTAAAAAAAGAGTAGGAATTAAAGAAGATTCAAAAAAAATGAAAAAAAGTAAAAGATTAGTAGTTCTAAAAGAAAGAACTAAAAAAATTAACAGAAATAAGTTTACATATATAAATTCAAGAGGAAAATCATTATTCCTATAAATCATGTAACTGGCCAATATTATTAATATAATAATCCAAAAAGTTAAAAAGATTATTCTTATAGATAAGATATCCCCCCCAAAGGAGTATCTTAATATACTAAAATAATCTGAAAATCAGAAAATATTAAAGAAATAAAAAAAACCTACTACTAAACAAATAGTAAAAAACCATCAAGAACCAACCATTAAATAGGGGATTATAAAAAGCATATACATAAATATACTTATCATCCTAAAATAGACAATCTAGAAACTATATCTCTACCCTGGCTACGAATCATACAAACTAAAATACCTAAGCCTAGGGCACCCTCACAAACAACAAAAGTTAAAAAGATTAAAATAAAATAATAAGAAGCACCAAAATGACATAAAAATACAAACATTAAAAGATACAAGGAAAGAGCCAAAAATTCCAATCTCAACAAAGTTAAAAGAAGGTGCTTCCGCATAGAACAAAAAACAACTATACCAGAAATAAACATAAGAATAGAACAAAATTTAATCATAAGTTTTAATAGTTTAATAAAAACAATGATCTTGTAAATCATAGATAGATTTTATCTTTAAAACTATCAGCAAGAAGAAAACTCTTATCCTTAATCTCCAAAATTAAAATTTTAAATAAACTACTTGCTGATTATGTTATCATTACTTATTATATTATCAATCACAGTAAGAATTATATTCATTTTACTTCAACATCCCTTAAGAATGGGATTGGCCCTAATTCTTCAAACAATTATAATCTCATTAATCACAGGAATAATAATCAATAACTTCTGATTCTCGTACATTCTCATAATTACTATACTTAGAGGGGCCTTAGTTTTATTTATTTATATAGCTAGAGTAGCATCAAATGAAAAATTTCAAACATCCATTAAAATAATATATTTTACCATTACAATAATTTTACTATCAACAATTATCTCCTGAATTATAGAAACAAGTAAATTACACAATTACGACTTAATTAGAAAAATTACTACAGAAAATAACCAAATTAATAGACTAATTAAGATATTTAATATACATAATATAACAATTACAATTATAGTAATTTCCTACTTATTCATAACAATAATTGTAATTTCTTATATCGTAGACGTATTCGAGGGGCCCTTACGAACAAAAAACTAATGAACTCACCATTACGAAAAACTCACCCACTATTTAAAATTGTTAATAATTCATTAATTGATTTGCCCACCCCATCATCAATTTCGCTCTGATGAAACTTCGGGTCATTACTTGGATTATGTTTAATAATTCAAATTATAACAGGGCTATTCCTAGCAATACACTACACAGGAAGAACTGAAATGGCATTTAAAAGAGTAGTACACATCTGTCGAGATGTTAATAGAGGGTGATTATTACGAAACTTACATGCAAATGGAGCATCATTATTCTTTATATGCATTTATATACATATTGGACGAGGTATTTATTATGGATCATATAAATTAATTCCTACTTGAATAGTAGGGATTGTTATACTATTCTTAACTATAGGGACAGCATTTTTAGGATATGTCCTACCGTGGGGACAAATATCATTCTGAGGAGCCACAGTTATTACTAACCTTCTATCAACAATCCCTTATCTGGGAGACACCCTAGTTAAATGATTATGGGGTGGATTTGCAGTAGATAATGCAACACTTACACGATTCTTCACCTTACACTTCCTCTTACCATTTATTCTAGCAGCCATAACCATAGTCCATTTACTATTCCTACATCAAACGGGGTCTAATAACCCTTTAGGACTAAAAAGCAATTTAGATAAAATCCCATTCCACCCATACTTTTCAATCAAGGATTTAATAGGAATAATAGTAACATTAATAATATTTATTATATTAACACTTTGAGAACCTCGATTACTAGGAGACCCTGAAAATTTCATCCCAGCAAAAACAATAGTAACCCCAGTACATATTCAGCCTGAATGATACTTCTTATTTGCATATGCAATTCTACGCTCAATTCCTAATAAACTGGGAGGAGTAATTGCCATAGTGGCATCAATCATAGTATTGGCAATTCTACCCTTCTCAAATAAGAGAAAATTCCAGGGGCTAACCTTCTACCCTATTAATCAAATCATATTCTGAAGATTCGTAAGAATTGTAATAATATTAACTTGAATTGGAGCCCGACCAGTAGAAGAGCCATTCATCCTCACAGGACAAATCTTAACGGCAGCATACTTCATATACTTTATTGTCAATCCCATAATGCTTAAAATATGGGATTGATTATTAGATTAGTTAATTAGCTTAAGAAAAGCTTGTACTTTGAAAGTACAGAAAGAGGGTTTGATTCCCTCATTAACTTACGCTTCTCTTAATTTAATGCAATACTTAAATAAGAACATTCATAAGTTAGATTTAATTGCACTTAATTTAATGCAATAACTATTCAATCCAATAATTCCCATTTAAACAAAAATTATATAAATCAAATCAAAATACCTGAAAAAAATAAAAGATAATTCAATGAAAGAGGTAAAAAAACTTTCCAAGTTAAGTACATTAATTTATCATATCGATAACGAGGTAAAGTCCCCCGAGCCCAAATAAACATAAATACAATGAATGTCCACTTAATAAAGAACTTAATAGAATATAAATCACAACCTAAAAAAATAATACATCTCAATAAACTTATAAAAATAATATTCATATACTCAGCTAAAAAAATAAATGCAAATCCGCCTCTTCTATACTCAACATTAAACCCAGATACCAGCTCAGACTCCCCTTCTGCAAAATCAAAGGGAGAACGGTTAGTTTCAGCTAAACAAGAAGAAAGTCAACAAAAAAACAGGGGAAAAGAAAAGAAAATAAATCATACATAATCCTGATAAATTATAAAATCCAACAAATTAAAGCCAAAAATAAAAACTAATATACAAACCAGAATTAAAGCTATTCTGACCTCATAAGAAATAGTCTGCGCCACAGAACGCAAGCCACCTAATAGAGCATAATTAGAATTGGATCTTCAACCAGAAAGTAAAACGCCATAAACACCCATACCAGTACAACACAAAAAAAATAAAGCACCAAAATTAAAATTATAAACATTAATCAAATAAGGAAATAAAACTCACAAAGAAAAAGATAAAGTTAACAAAAAAACAGGGGAAATATAATAAATTAAAAAATTAGATAATGAGGGGTAAGTTTGCTCCTTAAAGAACAACTTCAACCCATCAGAAAAAGGCTGTAAAATACCCATTAAACCAACCTTATTAGGGCCCTTGCGCAACTGAATATAACCTAAAACCTTACGCTCTAATAATGTTGTAAAAGCAACCGAAACTAAAACTATAATAATTATAATTAAATAAGAAATTATAAACATTACTATTTGTAGAAAAATCTACATAAATAAATTCTAAATTTATCGCACTAATCTGCCAAAATAGTAATATAAATCAAATTTTAAAGAAGTTATTCCTTAAAGTTGGTCCTTTCGTACTAAACTCTAAAATTATAATTTGAAGATAGAAACTGACCTGGCTCACGCCGGTCTGAACTCAGATCATGTAAAAAATTAAAGGTCGAACAGACCTAGTAAATGAGCTACTGCACCCACTACTTATTTTAATCCAACATCGAGGTCGCAAACTTCTTTATCGATAGGAGCTCTCCAAAGAAATTACGCTGTTATCCCTAAGGTAACTTAATCCTATAATCATAATAAATGGATCAATTATACAAAAATTATTGAAAGATAATAATAGAAGTTAAATAAATTCTACAGTCGCCCCAACCAAATAATTAATTATATTAATAATAATTAATTCACCAAAATATACAATATAATAAATTATAAAGATCTATAGGGTCTTCTCGTCCCTCAAACACATTTTAGCTTTTTGACTAAAAAATTAAATTCAATCAATTAATTTAAAGAAAGTTATTACTTCGTCCAACCATTCATTCCAGCCTTTAATTAAAAGACAAATGATTATGCTACCTTAGCACAGTTAAAATACCGCGGCCATTCAATTTTAATCATTGGGCAGGCCAGACCTTATATTTATAAACAAAAGGACATGTTTTTGTTAAACAGGCGAGCAATATATTTGCCGAGTTACTATAAATTAACTTAAAGATATACTAATCTAATCATAATTACACTTAATAAAAAATTAAATAAGAAATTCTTATATAAATTTAAACCCAATAAAATAAAACAATTATGAACATATTCTATAACGAAATTAATGATGGCTGATTCTAAGCCTACAAAAATCCTATTACTATAAGTTATAAAATCACTTCTGAGCTTATCCCCAAAAGTATTAGAAATAAAACTTAAATTAACAAAAAATTATTAATTTAATGAATATAACCTGAATTAAATTCAATTCTAAGAAAACCAGATAAATGAGGAACGAATAACATTTCGTTACTAAAAGTATATTACAAATAATTTTGAAACATTAACTTCCATATACTCTTATCTCCCCTCATTTCGGGAAAATAACCTTCAGTTATTAAAATTAATTAACCCTGATACAAAAGGTACAAAAAACAAATTTTACTTTATCCATTAATAAGAATATTCCTTCACAGTACTATAAACTATAAAAATAAAAATCTTTTCAATAAAATTTACTAAAATAAAAGTTATTTCTATTAAACTTAAGAAAATTAAAAAATCTATTAAATCCCCACAAATCAAGTTAAATCGAATTGCACGATTACATTTATTAATGTAAATAATAAACCCCCTTGGGGATAACTTGACTAACCAGGCCCACCTTCCGGTAGGCCTACTTTGTTACGACTTATCTCATCTTAAAATCAACGAGAGCGACGGGCGATGTGTACATAATCCAGAGCTGTTATCAATATTATATTCTAATAACATTTACTTCTAAATCCAATTTCAGCAATATTTCCATATTTACCTCCAAAAACAAAATTAATGTAACCCATCTCTTCTTTGCTATAACTACACCTTGACCTGACATACTTCTCATAAAGATTAAAGAAAATTTCCTAATAAAACATTCATGACAGAGGTATACAAGTAATAAACAAAGTAGAATTCATCGTGGATTATCGATTACAGGACAGGTTCCTCTAGAAAGACTAGACTACCGCCAAATTCTTTTAATTTTAAGAACATAACTATTAATACTAAGGCATATCTAACTTAACAGTACTAAATAATAGGGTATCTAATCCTAATTTCATTCAAGAACTTTCAGATTTTAATCATTAAAAATGAATTATATATATTTCCAATTTCACCTAAAAATATACCTTTACTCATTCATAGTTAAAATTAAATCCTACGCCTAAAAAATTCATTCACCTGGGATGTATAACCGCGGCTGCTGGCACAACCTTTGCCAAGATTCTATAAATTAACTAAATCTAAGATTCCTTAAAACTTAAAATAAAGAACTGCAATAAAAATTATGAATCTTTAAGATTCGGCCAATCGCGCAAATACTTGCATGTACAATCACTTAATAACAAATTGAACTAAGCCAGAATCAAACTTTTAGAGATAAATTCCATTTACTGGAACATTATAAGGTATTCCCCCCTCCCGGTGGGTTCCCCATCCTCCATAGCCCTGCCCTCCGGCAGTCCTATAATAGGATATAAGGATTTAGATACTATTAAATATTTTACATACATTAATTACTAACAGATAGATAGTTTCCGATGAATAAGTTTCTCCGATATATAGATAGTTTATAGAATAAATATGTAATATATACATAGATATTAATCATATATCATAATTTCTTTGGAGGAGAAATTATGAATATAAATCTATATTCATATGAAACAGGTGTAATATATTCCTAGGTTCCATTTAACCTTTTAGCATAAGAAATACTTACATGTACATCCATATTAACCCTTTAGTGGTTACACATACCTCCTCTCTCCCGATACTCCCATCCATAGATATACTTTCCTCCCCTGAAATACTTTCTACCCGGACGGACCTTGGGGGGGGGTAGGGGACCTACTCTCCATTCCTTGCCATTAACATCAGAAATTAATAACAAGAAAATTTTAAAGAAAAGAAAATAAAAAATCAAAAATTCTTGATTATTAGAAATTTAAGTATTATTCTTTTTTTTTATCTTTCCTGACAATCAAGAAAATATCGGAACTTAAATAAAGAGATCACGCAATTTTTATAAATAAAAATCAAAAATTTTAAACAATCCGCCCAACAAAAAGATATTTTTAGAAATACATAAAAATTTAACTAATAGACCAATCAATCATAATTAAAGGGATCCTAAAT